GATAAAATACATTGGATTTTTTAGCATTGAGAAATCTGTCACAAAATTAGTAGAGATTTTTAGGCTAATATTCGGGTAAGTTTTACAATGAATCGATATGATATATATATATATATATATAACGCGGATGGCTAACCGTAACTCAACTTGTTAGTTCGCGCGCTCTCGGGCCTCCCTTGGTTTCGGGGTTTGACAAGGATAACAGGATTCGCTGAGCGTTGGGGGGTAGGGGGGTTTGACGCGCGCAAGCCAAAAGGGGGAGGCATATATCAGGATTAGTTGAAGAAAGGCAAATATGTTATGCACTTGATAGAGTAATATGTAATTCTTAAGTTATGTCTTTCAATGATGAATGATATTTAATTCATGCAAGGAAATGTACCACCTTGAGATGTTACTTGAGCCTGCACTTTGAAATGTAATTGAAAGGCTACCAAAAAAGAGAACCCCTATGCATTTACATGAACGCCCGGCATGTTGGGTAACGAGGAGTATGTAATTCCACCATTAATCAGATGCAAGGATAATTCACCGGAGGTGGGAATATACAAGTGTGTACCTGAAATAGGAACCAGATGCAAGGAATAGTTCACAGTGTGCTACCCCCACATATTGTGTCCCTGGTTCTATCATGGGTAATATGCCTTACATAATAAGGTTGGTGGGCTCTTACTACATTAAGATTGTCGCGTGAAATCGTAGTTGTGTATTTCAAGGAAAGATGTGAGTGCCATATCTAGGGGAATAGTCTATTTCCCAGGTTAAAATAAATTATTTATGAGTTTTAATGATTTGCTTATGTACGACTTAGACGTTAGTACTTGCTTTTAGGTTAAGATAAATGAATGGTGATAATACATATATATGTACTAACACAACACAGCATATATGCACGCGTGCATATATGCAATTAACCCTATAGGTTACTACCAGAAGATAGTTTAATTTAGAATCCTGGCTTTGGGAGCCAGGGGTGGGAGTTAAAATCTCCTTCTTTTGGGCGCTAGGAGGGGGTTTAACCCTCGATCTTCGGATTACAAGACCGATGCTTTTAAGCTAAGCTACTAGGGCAAGCTCATTTCAGTGCTTTATTTTCTATTCACCCTGCTAAGGGTACAAGGATAAGGAAAAGTGCAAAGTATAGCGTTGATGCGATTTGACCAATAATGACATATGGGTGTTCCACGGGCATACCACCAATTCAAGTTAAGATGAGTATGTCTGCTACTAAAGTTCAGAAGAGAAGTTGAGTTATAGGACGAAAAGTTAGTCCTCGTTGTTTTGAGGTATGTAGAATTGGTACGACTATTAATACAAGGATGCTAAATAATAGTGCGAGTACCCCTCCTAGCTTGTTTGGAATAGATCGGAGAATGGCGTAGGCAAACAGGAAATATCACTCTGGTTGAATGTGTGGAGGAGTAACCAGGGGGTTTGCTGGGGTGAAGTTATCTGGGTCACCTAGTAAGTTTGGGGAAAATAATGCTAAGGATGTTAGTGCTAACAGCATTACTACGAAGCCAAGGAGGTCTTTATACGAAAAGTATGGGTGGAAAGAAATTTTATCTGCATCAGAATTTAATCCGGCTGGGTTGTTTGATCCTGTTTCGTGTAAAAAGAGAAGGTGTAGGATGGTCGCGCCGGCGATGATAAAAGGTAGGAGGAAGTGGAAGGCAAAGAATCGTGTGAGAGTTGCGTTATCTACGGAGAAGCCGCCTCAGATTCATTGAACAAGGGTGTCACCTATGTAAGGGACTGCTGATATTAGGTTCGTAATGACTGTAGCACCTCAGAAAGATATCTGTCCTCAGGGAAGAACATAGCCTACAAAGGCTGTTGCCATAACTAAGAGCAGCAGGACAACACCAATATTTCAGGTCTCTTTATAAAGGTACGAGCCATAATACAGGCCTCGTGCAATGTGCATGTAAATGCAGATGAAAAAGAAGGATGCTCCATTGGCGTGCAGGCTCCGGATTAGTCAACCATAGTTAACGTCTCGGCAGATGTGGGCCACTGATGAAAATGCAGTGGAAATGTCAGAGGTGTAGTGTATAGCTAGGAATAGTCCCGTGAGGATTTGGGTAATTAAGCATAATCCTAGGAGGGAGCCGAAATTTCAAAGAGCTGAAATATTAGATGGTGTTGGGAGATCAACCAGTGCATGATTAGCGATTTTAATTAAGGGGTGAGTTTTTCGTAGGCTTGCCATTAGTTCTTGTAGTTGAATAACAACGATGGTTCTTCAAATCATAAGTTTCGGTTAAAATCCGAGCAGGAATTATGACGTATTTCGTGTTTATATCACTGCTAGTTCTAATTGTGGGTTTAATTGCTGTTGCTTCTAACCCAACGCCGTACTTTGCTGCTTTAGGTTTGGTTGCTGCAGCGGGTGTTGGGTGTGGGGTACTTGTTAGTTGTGGGGGATCCTTCTTGTCCCTCGTTCTTTTTTTAATTTATTTAGGGGGGATGCTCGTGGTATTTGCTTATTCAGCAGCTTTGGCTGCTGAGCCTTTCCCAGAGGCCTGAGGGAGTCGTTCGGTGGCCGTCTATGTCTTAGTTTATTTGGTTGGGGTAAGTTTAGTGGCTGGGATATTTTGGGGGGGGTGATATGAGGGTTCTTGAGTGATTGTAGACGGGTTGAAGGAATTCTCCATATTGCGGGGGGATGTTGGGGGTGTGGCTATAATATATTCTTTTGGGGGTGTAATATTAGTTATTTGTGCCTGGGTACTGCTTTTAACACTACTTGTGGTACTGGAGCTTACACGGGGTTTAAGTCGTGGAACCGTCCGGGCGGTTTAAATAAGGACTAGGATAATAGCCAGGGTTATGGTTAAAAGAAAGATGGTTAAGAAGATTTTAATCCCTGGTCAAATATCATTTATTATTTTCGCAAGCGCCATGTGGACAAGTGATATTGACTTTGGGCCTGATATTTGAAGCCACGTTTGGTCAAATTTAGTGGCCGCTGACTGTCCTAGGGTTAAGTTAGCCTTTGGAGATAAGCGGTGTACAAGCGAGGGAAAATATCCAAGTATATTTGAAAAGTGGTGCATGGTGTTTGAAGGGGGACTTTGGGCGGGTCCATTGGTTTTGGCGGCAAGTTCTATGGCCACTAGAAATCCAATGACGGTTACGATAAGGGCTGATATTTTTAGGGTAGTTGATATTGTTATAATGGGTGTCTTTAGGGGTAGGAAATTATAAGTAATAATTAGTCCTGCAACAATACTTCCTCAGGCAAGTCGTTTAATGGGGTTAATTATTAACGGGCTGTCTTCGCTAATAGGAGATAGTGGTAGTAGTCGAGGGGTTCCCATAGTCACAAAGTAAATCAAGCGAAAGCTATAAACTGCGGTAAATGAGGTGGCAATTAGTGTTAGGGTTAAGGCTCAGGCGTTAAGGTAAGAGGTATTTAGGGCTTCAATAATGGCATCTTTTGAGAAGAATCCAGCGAGGAATGGTGTGCCTGTCAGCGCTAGGCTACCAATTGTAAGACAGGTTGAGGTGACAGGTATAAGTTTATGGAGGCCTCCCATTTTACGAATGTCTTGTTCGTCATTAAGGCTATGGATAATTGATCCGGAGCATAGGAATAGTATGGCTTTAAAGAATGCGTGTGTACAAATGTGAAGGAATGCTAGTTGTGGCTGGTTTAGTCCAATTGCGACTATTATTAGGCCTAGTTGACTGGATGTTGAGAAGGCTACAATTTTCTTAATGTCATTTTGGGTGAGGGCGCAAGTAGCTGTAAATAAGGTGGTTAGTGCGCCCAGGCATAAGCAGGCTGTCAGCGCGAGGCCATTACCCTCTAAAAGCGGGTGAAGTCGAATTAGTAAAAAGATCCCGGCAACGACCATGGTGCTGGAATGTAATAAAGCGGACACTGGTGTGGGGCCCTCCATGGCAGACGGAAGCCAGGGGTGTAGGCCGAATTGGGCCGATTTTCCCGTTGCTGCAAGAATAAGTCCTATGAGGGGGACTGTCATGTCAAAGTTTTTGGACAGAGAGAAAATTTGTTGAATATCTCAGGAATTTAGGTGGATGGCGAATCAGGCTATAGTAAGGATCAGCCCAATATCCCCTACGCGGTTATAAATCACAGCTTGAAGGGATGCTGTGTTAGCGTCCGCCCGTCCGTGTCATCAACCAATAAGTAGGAAGGATATGATTCCAACCCCCTCTCAGCCAATGAATAATTGAAATATGTTGTTCGCTGTAACAAGTGTAATTATAGCCACCAAGAACAAGAGCAGGTATTTAAAGAATCGGTTTATGTGGGGGTCGGAGTGTATATATCAGAGTGCAAATTCTAAGATTGATCAGGTGACGTAGAGAGCAATAGGGATAAAGATAAGGGCATAGTGGTCAAATTTAAAGCTAATGTTTGTGTCAAATGCTTGTGTATTCATTCATTGTCAGTTTGTAGTAATGTTTTCTGTGCCTTGTTGAAGAAAGATTATAAGGGGTAGAAGGCTAATGAAAAATGCGATGCTAACGGCGGTTTTGACGTGTGTGGCTGCCCACTGCGGTTTTTGGGGGGTGGGATTTAAAGTGGTTAAGAGGGGGAATATAAGTGTCACGATGACTAAAATAAGTGAGGATGATATAATTAAGGTTGCAAAGGTCATAGCTTCTGCTTGGATTTGCACCAAGAGTTTTTGGTTCCTAAGACCAACGGATGAGCTGTTATCCTTCAAAAGCGTAAGAAAGCCGGGGATTTTAACCTCGGGTGTAAGTATTAGCAGTACTTACTGATTTCTGTCCTTTCTTGGTTAGTAAGGAGACTTTAACTCCTGTCCTTAGAATCACAATCTAATATTTTGGTTAAACTATACTTACTAGTAGCATCACCCTCATATTAGCTCTGGCTTTGCTACAAGGAGAATTACTGGAATAAGATGAAGGGTTATTAATAGATGTTCCCGGGTGTGAAAGGGGGGAAGTTTTATAATGTGGTTTGGTGTAGGGCCACGTTGAGACATAAGAAATATATAGAGGGAGTAGCCTGCAGTAATTAAGGTCCCTAACCCTGTTAGTATAATGGTTCAAGGGGATCAGTTAAATAGGGTTGTAATAATTACAAGTTCTCCTATTAAATTAGGAAGAGGGGGTAATGCTAAGTTAGCTAGGTTAGCAATGAATCATCAGACTGCCGTCAGAGGAAAAATTACTTGTAATCCTCGTGCAAGAACTATGGTGCGGCTATGGGTTCGTTCATAGGCTGTATTGGCTAGACAGAACAGTATAGATGATACCAGGCCATGTGCGATTATTAGAATGATTGCCCCTGAAAAGCCCCATGGGGTCTGAACTAGAATACCCCCTGCTACTAGCCCTATGTGGCTTACGGAAGAGTAGGCAATTAGTGACTTAAGGTCTGTTTGCCGTAGACAAATAGACCCGGTTATGATGATGCCTCATAATGCAAGAATAATAAAGGGATAAATCAATTCCTTAGAGAGGGGGTCTAACATAATTATTATTCGCATTATCCCGTATCCTCCTAGTTTTAGTAGGACTGCCGCTAGAACTATTGATCCTGCAATGGGGGCTTCTACGTGTGCCTTGGGTAGTCATAAGTGTACTCCGTATAGCGGTATTTTTACCAGAAAAGCAATTAGGCAGCCCGCTCACCAGATTTTATGGCCTCAGGAGTGTAGTGGTAGTGGTTGGGCATACTGGATAACTAATATGGATAATGTTCCTGTGGACTGTTGAAGTAGGAGGAGGGCAACTAAGAGGGGGAGGGATCCGGCCAGAGTGTAAAATAAGAAATATGTGCCCGCGCTCAGACGTTCAGCCTGATTTCCTCATCGGGTAATAATAATAAGGGTTGGAATAAGTGTGGCCTCAAATATAATATAGAACATAATGATCTCGGTGGCGCCGAATGCCATGATTAGGAAGGCTTGTAGGGAGGTAAGAAGTATGATATAAAGACGTTGACGACTAATTGGCTCAGGGTTGATGTGGTTTTGACTGGCTAAAATTATTAGGGGGAGGAGTCAGCATGTAAGTACTAAGAGAGGAGTAGAGAGGGGGTCTGTGGCCAGATACGAGTTGGACATGGTTCATCCAACTTCTGACGTTCATTTAAGTCATGTAAGGCTGATAAGGGCAATTGAAAGACTGTGAGCGGTTGTTGCTGTTCAAAGTCACTTAGGGGGGGCTAATCAGATTGTTGGTAATAACATAATTGTGGGGAATAATACTTTTAACATTGCAGAAGATTAAGGTTTTGTAATCGGTCGGTGCCGTGGGTGCGGGTTGTGGCTACTAAGAGTGCAAGGCCTGTGCTTGCTTCGCAGGCGGAGAATGCTAGTAACAGTATGGGTGCTGTGGAGAAGCTTGTTGATTCAAATTGCAGTGTTCATAGGGCCAGTGCAATAAATAGGGACAGTATTATTCCTTCTAGACATAGTAAGGCGGAGAGAAGGTGTGTGCGATGAAATGCTAGTCCTATAAGTCCTAGAATAAAGGCTGAGCTAAAGCTAAAATGTACTGGCGTCATAAGGGGGTCATGGATTTAAACCACGATATTCTGAGCCGAAATCAGAGATCTTTTTTGGATTAACTCCCTATTCTGCTCACTCCAGTCCCCCTTGGGTTCATTCATAAATTAGTCCGAGGGTTAATAACATTAGGACTGTAGCGGCTCAGAAGAATGTCCCGGTTGGGCTGTGGAGCTGATCTCCTCAGGGTAGGGGGAGAAGGAGGGCAATTTCTAGGTCAAATAAGAGGAACAGGATAGCTACTAAGAAGAATCGTAGGGAGAAGGGTAATCGGGCAGAGCCTAGTGGGTCAAATCCGCACTCATAGGGGGAGAGCTTCTCTGCATCCGGGTTCATTTGCGGTAATCAGAAGGAAATAATTGCCAGGACTGATGATAGGGCTATTGTAATAATAAAGATGGTTATAATTAGGTTCATTATCTTTCCCTGGGGTTTAACCAAGACTAAATGATTGGAAGTCACTTGTACTAATTCAATACTAGAAAGACATGAGCCTCATCAATAGATGGATACATAGAGGAATAATCACACTACGTCGACAAAGTGTCAGTATCAGGCAGCGGCTTCAAAGCCAAAGTGGTGTTCGGACGTAAAATGATACTGAATTTGGCGTAAGAGGCAGACAGCTAGGAAGGTTGAACCGATGATGACGTGAAGTCCATGAAATCCTGTAGCTACGAAAAATGTGGCGCCGTAGACACCGTCAGCAATGGTAAAGGGTGCTTCATAATATTCAATGGCTTGTAGAGCGGTAAAATAAAGTCCTAGCAGAATTGTGAGTGCCAGGGATTGGATGGCTTGTTTACGTTCACCCTCTATAATACTATGATGGGCTCATGTAACTGTTACCCCTGATGCTAATAGTACGGCTGTGTTGAGGAGGGGTACTTCAAATGGGTCTAGGGTAGTAACTCCTGTAGGAGGTCAGCACCCTCCCAGTTCGGGTGTGGGTGCCAGGCTTGAGTGATAAAAGGCTCAGAAGAAGCCCAGGAAAAAGAATACTTCGGAAGTAATAAACAGGATTATTCCATAGCGTAGTCCTTTTTGTACTGGTGGTGTGTGATGACCTTGAAAGGTTCCCTCTCGAATAATATCGCGTCATCATTGGAATATAGTAAGAAGGAGAAGAATTAGTCCTAGGGTTATAAGTGTTATTGAGTGGAAGTGAAACCAGATAGCTAGGCCGGATGTTATCAATAGAGCACCGACGGCTCCGGTTAGTGGTCATGGGCTTGGATCAACCATATGATATGCATGTGCTTGGTGGGCCATTAAATGTTCTCCTGTAAATAAAGGCTAAGGAGCAATACGAATACGTAGGCTTGGATTATTGCTACTGCGACCTCTAGGAGGGTTAAAAGGAATAGAACTGCTGCGGTTAGGATCGCCACCACTGGTATTATGGGCATTAATACAAACACGGCTGTGGCGATAAGCTGAATTAGTAAGTGGCCTGCGGTTAGATTGGCTGTAAGTCGGACCCCCAGGGCTAATGGTCGAATGAATAGGCTAATGGTTTCGATAATAATTAGTACTGGAATTAGAGGAACAGGTGTTCCTTCTGGCAGAAGATGGCCGAGGGCGACTGTTGGTTGATTTCGCATGCCAATAATTACTGTGGCAAGTCATAGGGGGACAGCAAACCCTATATTCAAGGACAGTTGTGTTGTAGGGGTAAAGGTATACGGGAGAAGGCCTAGTATATTAATAGTAATTAAAAATACTATTAAAGAGGCTAGTAGGAGTGCTCATTTATGTCCTCCTACATTTAAGGGTGTCATTAGTTGATTAGTAAATCGGTTTACTAATCATGTTTGAACTGTAGTAAGACGGCTATTTATTCAACGAGACGGTGGGGTAGGGAATAAAACTCATGGCAGTGCAATTGCAACAGCGATGAGCGGAATACCTAGGAAGGAGGGGCTTGCAAACTGATCGAAAAAGCTTACTATCATGGTCAGGTTCAGGAGTCAGTCATATGTTTTTCTTTATTTATAGGAGCTGGCTCATTTGGTGTTAGGTTATTTAAGATTTTGGTTGGGATAAAAGTGAGGAAGACCACTCATGAAAATACTAGGACTGCGAATCAGGGGTTGGGGTTGAGTTGGGGCATCTCACTAGAGGTGGTCGGTAGTCACCAAACTTTGGCTTAAAAGGCCAACGCTTTGTCCAATAATTAGCTTCCTAGTGAGGCGTCTTCTAGCATTAATGAGGATCAGCTTTCGAAATGTTCGAGTGGGACAGATTCAACTACAATAGGCATAAAGCTGTGGTTGGCCCCGCAGATTTCAGAACATTGCCCGTAGAATACTCCTGGTCGTGAGGCAATAAAGGCAGTTTGATTAAGTCGGCCAGGTACTGCGTCTATTTTTACGCCTAAAGAAGGGACGGCTCATGAATGTAATACGTCTTCTGCGGATACTAAGACACGAATCGGTGACTCTATTGGAACTACTATCCGGTGATCTGTTTCTAGAAGTCGGAATTGACCTGGTGTGAGGTCTTGGGTTGGAACTATATAGGAGTCGAAGCCGAGGTCTTCATAGTCTGTATATTCGTAGCTTCAATATCATTGGTGTCCTATGGCTTTAATTGTTAAGTGGGGGTCATTAATTTCATCCATAAGATATAAAATACGAAGGGAGGGAAGGGCAATTAAAACTAAAATGACAGCCGGTAGAACGGTTCATACGATTTCGATTTCTTGGGAGTCTAAGATATACTTATTTGTAAGTTTGGTTGAGACTATTGCAACAATAATATAGAGCACTAAGGTGCTAATTAAAAATACAATTATTAAGGCGTGGTCATGAAAGTGAAGAAGTTCTTCTATAACGGGTGATGCCGCGTCTTGGAATCCTAGTTGTGTGGGATGTGCCATTAAGCCTCGGGCTCAAGACATACAGGGGTTTAACCTGCGATTTCACCTTGACAAGGTGATGTAATTTGCATATTTTACTAATGTCTTCAGAAGAAAGTGACAGAGTGGTTATGTGACTGGCTTGAAACCAGTATATGGGGGTTCAATTCCTCCCTTTCTCGTTAATTTGATTGAACTTGGACAAACGCTGGTTCCTCGAATGTGTGATATGGGGGAGGACAGCCATGGAGTCATTCTACATTTGTTGTAGTTAACTCTACTGAAGATACTTCTCGTTTGGCAGCAAAGGCCTCTCAGAGAATAAATAGGAACATAATTACTGCCACTAATGAAATAAGTGACCCAATAGACGATACCGTATTTCATAGAGTGTAGGCGTCGGGGTAGTCAGAATATCGCCGTGGCATGCCTGCTAGGCCTAGAAAATGTTGCGGGAAGAATGTGAGATTAACACCAATAAATATTACCCCAAAATGGATTTTTGTTCAAGTGTCATTTAAGGTGTATCCTGAAAATAGTGGGAATCAGTGGACGAAGGCTGCTATGATGGCGAATACAGCGCCTATCGATAATACATAGTGGAAGTGGGCAACAACGTAGTATGTGTCATGAAGCACAATATCAAGTGATGAATTAGCTAAAACAATCCCCGTCAGTCCACCGACTGTAAAAAGAAAGATAAAGCCCAGAGCCCATAGCATTGGAGTTTCTCATTTAATTGAGCCTCCGTGAAGTGTGGCAAGTCAGCTAAATACCTTAACTCCGGTTGGAATGGCAATAATTATTGTGGCGGACGTGAAATAGGCACGGGTGTCTACGTCTATTCCAACAGTGAACATATGATGGGCTCAGACAATAAATCCAAGAAGGCCAATGGCCATCATAGCTCATACTATTCCTATATAGCCGAATGGTTCTTTTTTGCCAGAGTAGTAGGCTACAACGTGTGAAATAATGCCGAAGCCAGGTAAAATAAGAATATAGACTTCTGGGTGACCAAAGAATCAGAATAAGTGTTGGTATAGGATTGGGTCTCCTCCACCTGCTGGGTCAAAGAATGTGGTATTTAAATTACGGTCCGTGAGAAGCATTGTAATTCCGGCAGCTAGAACTGGTAGTGACAGGAGAAGAAGAACAGCTGTTACGAGTACAGATCATACAAATAAGGGTGTTTGGTATTGGGAGATGGCTGGGGGTTTTATATTAATAATTGTAGTAATAAAGTTTACTGCCCCTAAAATAGATGATACACCTGCTAGATGTAGCGAGAAAATTGTTAGGTCTACGGATGCTCCCGCGTGGGCAAGGTTGCCTGCAAGCGGTGGGTACACTGTTCACCCTGTCCCGGCCCCAGCCTCGACACCAGAAGAGGCTAGTAGAAGAAGGAAGGATGGGGGCAGTAATCAGAAGCTTATGTTGTTTATTCGGGGGAATGCTATGTCAGGTGCCCCAATCATTAGCGGCACTAGTCAGTTTCCAAATCCTCCAATAAGAATTGGTATTACTATAAAGAAGATTATTACGAAGGCGTGGGCAGTAACAATAACGTTATAAATTTGATCATCACCTAGAAGTGACCCAGGTTGACTTAATTCAGCCCGAATGAGAAGGCTCAAAGCGGTTCCCACTATTCCGGCTCAGGCACCAAATACAAGATAAAGGGTGCCAATGTCTTTGTGATTTGTAGAAAAGAATCAGCGTGTAATTGCCACAGGTAGGGTAGCCGAGCGTCCAGGCGGTGGGTTGTAGCCCCGAAGACAGAGGTTTAAGTCCTCTCCCTATCAGAGCCACGTAGTGAAGGATCACGTTGGATTGCAAATCCAGAAACGCAGAGTATACCCTGCCGGGGCTTTTCCCGCCTTACTCGGACACGGCGGGAAAAGTAGATGGATGCTCGCTGGCTTGAGCGCTTAGCTGTTAACTAAGAGTTTGTAGGATCGAGGCCTTCCCATCTAGAAAGGCCTTAGTTTAACAAAAACATTTGATTTGCAATTAGAAAATGCAAGATAGAGTCTTGTAGGTCTTATCAGGGGCTAGAAGATTTTCACTTCTGCTTAGAGCTTTGAAGGCTCTTGGTCTAATGCTATCCTAAGCCCCTAGGTGACTAGTATTATAACAGTCGGGGCCACGGGTAGGAGGCCCAGTGCCATCATGGTTGAGAGGGCTAATGGTAGGGAGGTTTGTGTTGTTTGAATGCGTCAGGGGGTGGTAGAGCTAAGGGTATTAGGGGAAATTGTAAGTGTTATTGCATAACAAAGGCGTAGGTAAAAATACAAGCTGAGGAGGGCGGCAAGGGCTATAATTGTGGCAATAAGGGGGAGGCTCTGCGTGGCCAATTCTTGTATAATAAATCACTTTGGCATAAATCCTGTGAGTGGGGGAAGCCCTCCGAGTGATAGCAATACTAGGGCTGTGGTTATAGTCAGGGTGGGGTTCTTAGATCATACAACTGCGAGTGTGCTAATTTTTGTGGCGGATGAGGTTTTTAGGGCGAGGAAGGCTGCAGATGTCATAAAGATATATGTAATTAAGGCAAGAAGGGTGAGTTGGGGGGCATATTGTAAGACAATAATTATTCAGCCCATATGCGCAATTGAGGAGTAAGCTAGGATTTTACGTAGCTGGGTTTGATTTAATCCTCCCCAGCCTCCCACTAGCGTAGATGTAAGTCCAAAGGCTGTTAAGATTAAGGGGTCAATCGTTTGGGCTGTTTGGATAATAAGGGCAAGTGGGGCAAGTTTTTGTCAAGTTGACAGGATTAGGCCTGTCAAGAGGTCCAGGCCTTGTAACACCTCGGGCATTCATAAGTGTATAGGGGCAAGTCCAATTTTAAGTGCTAGGGCAGCAATAACTATTGTGGCAGCAACGGGGCTTTCTATACTATCAATATTCCATTGACCTGTAATTCAGGCATTTGTTGTGCTTGCAAACAGGATCATCGCCGCTGCGGTAGCTTGGGTTAAAAAGTATTTTGTGGTCGCTTCCACCGCGCGGGGATGATGGTGTTGCGCTATAAGCGGAACAATTGCGAGGGTATTAATTTCTAGTCCTATTCAGGCCAGTAGTCAGTGTGAGCTTGCAAAGGTGAGGGTGGTCCCTAGTCCCAGGCTGAACAAGAGTGTTATAAGTACGTAAGGGTTCATTGATGGAGGAGGGAGTTTAACCGTCATGTCCGGGGTATGGGCCCGAAAGCTTATTTAGCTGACCCCATCTTAGAAAGTGGTGTAGAGGAAGCACTAAGAGTTTTGATCTCTTGGGCATGGGTTCGACCCCCTTCTTTCTAAGAACTGAGGGGACTTTAACCCCTATTAGCCACTCTATCAAAGTGGTCCTTGGGCATTCGGGCACAGTTCCTGGTTTACAGTTGTGGGGGGAGGCCCGCCAGTGCAATTGGTAGAGAGATATGTCATAGTACTAGAGCTAGTGTTAGTGGAAGAAAATTCTTTCAGACGAGGTGTATGAGTTGATCATATCGGAACCGGGGGTAAGAGGCCCGGACTCACAAAAATATAACTGATAAGAATGCGGCTTTGATCATGAGACTAACTGCGGCTAATTCAGGTAAGCCCGGGAGAGTTGATGTGCCCAAAAATAGTACAACTGATAAGGTATTCATAAGTAGAATGTTTGCGTATTCGGCCAGGAAGAACAAGGCAAAGGGTCCCCCTGCATATTCGACATTAAAACCTGACACAAGCTCCGATTCACCCTCTGTTAAATCAAATGGTGCGCGATTGGTTTCTGCTAGGGTTGAAATATATCATATAGCGGCTAGGGGTCATGCAGGGGCTAGCAACCAAACACTTTCTTGGGCTGTATTAAATGTCTGGAGGGTGTAGCCGCCAGAGAGAATAATTACTGAAAGGAGAATAAGTCCAAGACTTACTTCATAAGAAATTGTTTGAGCTACCGCTCGTAGGGCCCCAATTAGTGCATATTTTGAATTTGATGCCCAGCCTGATCCAAGAATAGAATAAACAGCAAGGCTTGATAAGGCCAGAATAAATAAAACTCCTAAGTTAAGATCAATAACGGGGTGAGGTATAGGCATAGGGGCTCATAGGGCTATGGCGAGGGTTAATGCAAGGATGGGGGTGGCTAAAAATAAGAATGGGGATGAGGTAGAGGGGCGGACGGGTTCCTTAATAAATAGTTTTACACCGTCAGCAATGGGTTGAAGTAATCCGTAGGGTCCTACTACATTTGGGCCTTTTCGTAGTTGCATATATCCTAGTACTTTTCGTTCAAGTAAAGTTAGGAAGGCTACTGCTAGTAGGACTGGGACAATGTAGGCGAGGGGATTAATTAGGTGAGTTATTAGAGTGTTTAGCATGAACTGGGGAGAGGACTTGAACCTCTGGTTTTAAGGGCTTAGGCCTTACGCAATTAACCATGCTCTGCCACCCCAGTAATGTTCTTATTTTGAACGGTAGGGGCTTTGGCCCTCCCTTTACTTAATTTATTTGTCTTCATCAATTAGGGGCGGGGCATACTTTAAGCATGGGCCCCTCATTTCCGATCCTTTCGTACTAGGAAAAGTAGCGTTACAGATAGAAACTGACCTGGATTGCTCCGGTCTGAACTCAGATCACGTAGGACTTTAATCGTTGAACAAACGAACCCTTAATAGCGGCTGCACCATTAGGATGTCCTGATCCAACATCGAGGTCGTAAACCCCCTCGTAGATATGGGCTCTGGGAGGGGATTGCGCTGTTATCCCTTGGGTAACTTGGTTCGTTGATCGGCTTTTAGCCGGATCATTTTTGGTCAGATGTTCTGCGGCTTATAGATGTCTCTATTGGCTTCAGGGATTTGGTCCAGTCCACTCGGAGGCTTGTTTTTCCTCCGCGGTCGCCCCAACCGAAGGTAAAATTTCATTATCACTAAGTTCTTGCTTCTTATAGAGTTGTTTAACGTGGCTGAATTTTGTACCTTAAGCTCCAAAGGGTCTTCTCGTCTTGTATATTTATACCCGCTTCTGCACGGATAGATCAATTTCACTGACTGGAGGGGGGAGACAGTTAAGCCCTCGTCTAGCCATTCATACAGGTCTCTATTTAAGAGACAAGTGATTGCGCTACCTTTGCACGGTCAAGATACCGCGGCCGTTGAACCCGTAGTCACTGGGCAGGCTGGACCTCCTATACTCAGTCTAGTTGCAGGAGGCGATGTTTTTGGTAAACAGGCGAGGCTTGTGTTTGCCGAGTTCCTTCCCCTTCTTTTAGTCTTTCCCTTAAAATAGCACTCCAGTGTGGGGTTAACGATCAATCAATGTGAGGTCTTCTTGAGTTTTTTGTTAATCACACTACCCTCTGGGGTTGGGTTCGTTAAGTTCCAGTGGTTAGTCCGATCTGGTTTACACTTGTGCTGGGAGAAGAGCTGGTCTTCTTATTACTCATTTTAGCATAATCTCTTCCATGGAGGCATGGGTTGGTCTGATATAGCTAGGGGAATAAGATTTTTTATCAGTATAATAAACTTCTTTCTGTCCGAGCTTTAACGCTTTCTGTTTAGGTGGCTGCTTTCAGGCCCACTAGAACAGTATATCTTATACATTATGATCTTTATCCTCCTGTAAAGGTTGTATCCTTTGTTAAAAGGGCTGTACCCCTTTCAACTAACTCTCGCACGTTTCCCTTAATATCTTGTTGATAATACTTTTTGGTTTGGGGTGTGCGAGGCTGAACTTCTATCCATTTCTCAGTCAACCAGCTATCACCAGGTTCGGTAGGTCTTTCACTTCTACCCGGAGCTCTTCCCACTCTTTTGCCACAGAGACGGGTTAGCCCTAAATTAATATAGGCTGTCTCGGGGTAGCTCACCTGGTTTCGGGGTACCAAACTAAAGGTCTCTCTGCTTGGGGGTACTGGCTAAATCATGATGCAAAAGGTACAAGGTCTAGGCTTTGTTTTTTAGTGCTTATATGGGTTGTTTCATTTCTCTTTCAGCGTTCCCTTGCGGTACTTTTTCTATTGCTTTAGGGTTGAACCTTTTCTGTCTCCCATACTCAGGTAAAAAAATGGTTTAGTTTGTGGTGTTAGGTCATGTTTTGTTATAAATGTAGTTGAATTATATTAGTAATTAAGCTAGCTGGTTGGCTCAGGGTGATCCAATTTGCATGGATGTCTTCTCGGTGTAAGTGAGATGCTTGGCTAACTCAGCCACGCCCTGAATTTAATCCAAGTGCACCTTCCGGTACACTTACCATGTTACGACTTGCCTCCCCTTGTCAGCGCTTTGGTGTTATTTATCATTATTGCATTTGACAGGGGAGAGTGACGGGCGGTGTGTACGCGCCTCAGAGCCGGGTTCAAAAGGACACGCTGCTTCCTTTTTACTACTAAATCCTCCTTCAAGCACTATTTCATGTTGCACATCCGTAGTATTCTGGTATAGAAAATGTAGCCCATTTCTTCCCACCTCGTACGCTACACCTCGACCTGACGTTCTGGGTTGTGCCCATTTTGCTTACTTTTGTTGCCTTCACAGGGTAAGCTGACGACGGCGGTATATAGGCTGGGGTGACTAGAAGTGGTGAGGTTTAACGGGGGTTATCGGTTCTAGAACAGGCTCCTCTAGGGGGGTCTAAGGCACCGTCAGGTCCTTTGGGTTTCAAGCTGATGCTCGTAGTACCCGGGCGGACATCTAATTGTAGTTGGATGTCTAGGTTTATAGCTGAGCATAGTGGGGTATCTAATCCCAGTTTGTTTCTCAGTTTTCGTGGCGTCAGGTGGGCTTTCTTAAAGCTACTTTCGTATATTGGGCTTCGGGCACTTAGATGCGTATGACGGCCAAGGGGCCATTCGGCTTTATTCTATCGCTCTCCCTAACCACCCTTTACGCCGTTGTATTGTCAACTAGGGCCTCTCGTTTAACCGCGGTGGCTGGCACGAGTTTTACCGGCCCTCTTAACCCTGACTAAGTCAAGTTTTCACTCATAGCTTAATATTTATCACTGCTGAATACCCTTGGGGGTGTGGCTTGGCTAGGCGTCTTGGGCTAAAAATTTGTGCCTGATGCCCGCTCCTCGTCCCCGGGCGGGGGATTAAGGGCATACTCACGGGGTTGCGGAGACTTGCATGTGTAAGTTGGGTTAGAGCTGATAATAAGGTCGGGACCATGCCTTTGTGCATGCGGAGCTTCTCAGGGCCCATCTTAACATCTTCAGTGTTATGCTTTGCATTAAGCTACGCTAGC